ATGTAAAAAAATATTGGAATTTTTAGTGCCTAAAATTTTAGGTAAAATTTTCTTGGTAAAAAAAGGCTATTAAAGTCTTGTTAAAAATGAAAAAATTATTGTGTGTATATATATATATGCGATAGTTGACACGTATCACAACTCGTTGACTAGCACGTTCTCGAACCTGCCTTGTGTTTAGGGGTTTGGCAAGAATAACAGGATTTTTAGAGCGTAGGGGGTAAGGGGGTTTGTCGCGAAGAAGCCGAAGGCACAGTATCATAATATGTTGAAGAAAGAGAATAATGTATGCACCTGAATTATAAGTTAGTGAGTCTTTCAAATGTTATTTGTCTTTGCACTTGAAATGTAAGATGAAAGGAAAACAGAAAAAGATACCCCATGTAATAAAAGAATGCTCGGCATGTGGGGTAAAGAACTTAATGATTGACACCGCTGGCTAATCAGATGCCGCTTACCACTCACTAGGGTGGTTCTTAAAGCGATGTACGTGAAGTAGGAATCAGATGCCAGGAATAAATAATATATAACAACCCTTATCTTAAAATGTCCCTGATTCTATCATTAATAATTATTACCTTATAAATTATTGTGAGTCTTATCTCTGAATGGTATCTTTGACTATTAGTACATGCTTTATGTTTAAGATAGTGAAATGGGGATAATACATAGTATGTCTAGAATGCATGCATAATATATGCTAACACATTCATCTTATGTGATTATAATCTTTTAATATAATTTGGTGTGTCAGATAATGGTACGTGTAATTAAACATTTAAAGATGAGTCAAATCTTATTTGTTAGTACATTATATACTGCAGGAAATAGTTTAGTTTAGAATCCTGGTTTTGGGAATCAGGGGTGCGAGTTAAAATCTCTCTTTTCTGGTCGCGGTGTGGCTTTAGGGAGGGGTTTAACCTCCGATCTTCGGATTACAAGACCGGTGCTTTAATTTAAGCTACTAAGGCAGGTTTAGTCTAATACTTTGTTTTCTAGTCATCCTGTTAGGGGAAATAAGATTAGGAATAGTGAGAAGTACAGTACCGATGCAATTTGTCCGATGATAATAAATGGGTGTTCTACTGGTATTCCTCCAATTCATGTTAAGATAATTATGTCTGCTGCAAGAAGTCAGAATAGGAGTTGGGTGAGTGGACGGAATGTTATTCCTCGTTGTTTTGAAGTGTGTAGGAGTGGTACTAGGAATAGTACTAGAATGGAAAATAGTAGTGCGAGGACTCCTCCTAATTTGTTTGGGATTGAGCGTAAAATGGCGTAGGCAAATAGGAAATATCACTCTGGTTTAATGTGTGGTGGTGTGACTAAGGGGTTAGCTGGGGTAAAATTTTCTGGATCTCCTAGGAGGTTGGGGGAAAATAGTGCTAAAATTAATAAGGCTAGGAGTATAATTGTAAATCCTAATAGGTCTTTGTATGAAAAGTATGGGTGGAAGGAGATTTTGTCTGCGTTTGGGCTGAGGCCTATTGGGTTGTTAGATCCTGTTTCGTGGAGGAATAGTAGGTGAATTACTACTATGGCTGTTACGATAAAGGGGAGTAAGAAGTGAAATGCGAAGAATCGTGTTAGTGTTGCATTGTCTACAGAGAACCCTCCTCAAATTCATTGGACTAGTGTATTACCTACATATGGTACTGCGGATAATAGGTTTGTGATTACTGTGGCTCCTCAAAAGGATATTTGTCCTCATGGAAGTACGTAGCCTACGAATGCTGTTATTATTACTAATAGGAAAAGAACAACTCCAATGTTTCAGGTTTCTTTGTTTAAGTATGAGCCATAATATAGGCCGCGAGCAATATGGATATAAAGGCAGATGAAAAAGAATGATGCTCCGTTGGCGTGTATATTACGGATAAGTCATCCATAATTTACATCTCGGCAGATGTGAACTACTGATGAGAAAGCGGTTGATATGTCAGAGGTATAGTGTATTGCTAGGAACAATCCTGTAAGGATTTGAGTAATTAGACATAATCCTAGGAGTGATCCAAAGTTTCATCATGCTGAGATGTTGGTTGGGGTGGGTAGGTCAATTAGTGCGTCATTAGCAATTTTTGCTAGTGGGTGTGTTTTTCGTAGGCTAGCCATTACGAATGTGTTCTTGTAGTAAAATAATTACAGTGGTTCTTCAAGCCATTGATCTTGGTTAAAGTCCGAGTAGGAATTATGATATATTCAATGTCTTTATTGTTAGTAATCTTGGTAATAGGTCTTGTAGCAGTTGCTTCTAATCCGACTCCTTATTTTGCGGCTATTGGATTAGTGGTTACAGCTGGTGTTGGGTGTGGGATTTTAGTTTTCTGTGGAGGGTCTTTTTTGTCTTTAGTTCTTTTTCTGATTTATTTGGGTGGTATGCTTGTGGTGTTTGCTTATTCGGCGGCTTTGGCTGCTGAACCTTTTCCTGAGGCTTGAGGTGGTCGTTCTGTTATAGAGCATGTTTTGATTTATTTGTTTGGGGTGGGAGTAGTAGCAGGGTTTTTTGGAGGGGGATGATATGATGGTTATTGAGTTGTTGTTGATGGGTTGAAGGAATTTTCTATATTACGTAATGATATAGGGGGTGTGGCTGTTGTTTACTCTTTTGGTGGAGGTGTTTTAGTGATTTGTGCTTGGGTATTACTTTTGACCTTGTTTGTTGTGTTGGAGTTGACTCGTGGTTTAGATCGTGGTAGTTTGCGATCAGTTTAGAGGATGATGCAGTATATTAATATTAGTAGAAAGAGTGAGGTTGAGAAAATGGTTAAATATGTTTTGATTTTTGCTTGTTGGGCGTTATTTAAATAGGTAATGGTTTCGGTAAGTTTTCATAGTATTTTTTCTACTCATAGGGCTTGTCATGCTTTGTCTAATATTGTACCGATTGTGTGGCCTAGGGTTAGTTTCAATATTGGAAAGAATCGGTGAACTAGTGTTGGGCAGTATCCTAGTATATTAAAGTAGTAAAGTATTATGGCTATTGGTGTATTTTTGATTTGTTCTTCGTTTAATGTAGAGATTCATTTTGCTGTGAGGAAACCAATGATAATTACTGCAATGGCTGTTAGTTTTAGGTATGTGGGTATTGTTAGTGTTGGTGTTTTTTCTGGAATAATATTATTTCAGATAATAAATCCTATAATAATGCTTCCTCAGGCTAATCGTTTAATTGGTTTTAGTACTGTTATTGTGTTTTCGGTTGGTAAAATTTTAGGGTTAATTAGTCCTGGTCCTAGTGTTACGTGATATATTAGTCGGTAACTATAAGCTGCGGTGAATGATGCAGCAATTAGTGTAAGAGTAATAGTGAGGATGCTTAATTTTGATGTAACTAGAGATTCTAGGATGGCGTCTTTTGAATAAAAACCAGCTAGGAATGGAATTCCTGACAGTGCTATATTACCAATTAGTAAATATGTTGTAGTAGTGGGTATTAGGGTTATTAGGTTTCCTATTTTTCGGATGTCTTGTTCATCTTTTAACTTGTGAATGATTACACCTGAGCATAGGAATAGTATGGCTTTGAAGAAGGCATGGGTGCAAATGTGGAAGAATGCTAGTTGTGGTTGGTTTAGTCCGATAGCCATTATTATTAATCCTAGTTGACTTGATGTTGAGAAGGCTACAATTTTTTTGATGTCATTTTGGGTTAGGGCGCAGGCGGCTGAAAATAGTGTTGTTGCTAGGCCTAAATATAAGCAGGTTGTTAGTGCTGTGTTGTTATTTTGTATTATTGGGTGTAGGCGGATTAGTAGAAAAATTCCAGCAACTACTATGGTGCTGGAGTGAAGTAGGGCAGATACGGGTGTTGGGCCTTCTATGGCTGCGGGGAGTCATGGGTGAAGCGTAAATTGGGCTGATTTTCCTATTGCTGCTAGGATTATCCCTGCTAATGGGATTATTGAGTTGTGTATTTCTGATTCTGTAATAATTTCTTGGATATTTCATGAGTTTATTTGTGTGGCGAATCATGCAAGTGTTATAATAAATCCAATGTCTCCTACTCGGTTATAGATAATGGCTTGGAGGGCTGATGTGTTTGCGTCTGCTCGTCCAGATCATCAACCAATTAGTAGGAATGATATGATTCCAACTCCTTCTCAGCCGATGAATAACTGAAATATGTTATTAGCTGTAACTAAAATAATTATAGCCACAAGGAATAAGAGGAGATATTTGAAGAATCGGTCTTTGTTTGGGTCTGCATCTATATATCAAAGTGCGAACTCCAAGATTGATCAAGCGACAAATAGTGCTACTGGTGTAAAAATAAGTGAGTAATGGTCGAAGTTAAAACCAATAAAGATATCAATTGTATAAATGCTTATTCAGTGCCAGCTAGTGGAGATGTTTTCTGTCCCTTGGTTAATAAAGATTAGTAGTGCGGCAAAGCTAATATAGAATGAGCGGCTTACGGCAGTTTTAATATTTATGGCTAGTTGATTTGGTTTTTTTGGTTCGGGACTGAGTGTTTTTAGTAGTGGATAGATCAGAGTTGTGACTGATAAGAGTATAAGTGATGTTAGGGTATATATCATAACTTCCACTTGGATTTGCACCAAGAGTTTTTGGTTCCTAAGACCAATGGATATACTATTATCCTTTGGAAGTCGAGATAGCCATGGAGTTTAACCATGGTTGTAAGTATTAGCAGGACTTATTATTTTCTTTCTTTCTCGGTAAGTTAGGGGGTTTTAACTCCTGTTGTTAGAGTCACGATCTAAGGTTTTAGTTAAACTAAACTTACTAGTGGCATCAACCTAGTAGGAGTTCTGGTTTTGTTACAAGTAAAATAATAGGAATTAAGTGAAGTGCTATGAGTAGATGTTCTCGGGTATGATATGGTGGTAGGTTTATGATGTGGTTTGGTATTTGGCCTCGTTGCGTTATTAAAAACATATATAGGGAATAGCTTGCTGTAATTAGTGTTCCTATCCCTGTTAGTGCAATGGTTCACGGAGACCAGTTAAACATTGTTGTGATGATTGTTAGTTCTCCTACTAAGTTTGGTAGGGGAGGTAGTGCTAGGTTAGCTAGGTTAGCAATGAATCATCATGTTGCTGCTAGTGGTAAAATTATTTGTAGGCCTCGAATGAGGACTATAGTTCGACTATGTACTCGTTCATATGTTGTGTTGGCTAAACAAAATAGTATAGAGGATGTTAATCCGTGGGCGATTATTAGGGCGATTGCTCCTGAAAATCCTCATGTGGTTTGAATTAGAATTCCTCCTGCTACTAGGCCTATGTGGCTTACTGATGAGTAGGCGATTAGGGATTTTAGGTCTGTTTGTCGTAGGCAGATTGATCCTGTCATAATAATACCTCATAGAGCTAAAATAATGAATGGGTAAATTAGTTCTTTATTAAATGCGTCTAGTACAGTTATTATTCGTATTATCCCGTACCCTCCTAGTTTTAGTAGGATTGCTGCTAATACTATTGACCCTGCTACTGGGGCTTCAACGTGTGCTTTGGGTAGTCATAGGTGTACCCCATATAGCGGTATTTTTACTATAAATGCGATTAAACAGCCGGCTCATCAGATTTTATGACCATATGAGTCTATTGCGAGTGGTTGTGTGTACTGAAGAATTAGTATAGATAGGGTTCCTGTGGTTTGTTGAAGGAGAAGTAAGGCGACTAGTAATGGCAATGATCCTGCAAGTGTATAAAATAGGAAATAAATGCCTGCATTTAGACGTTCAGCTTGGTTTCCTCATCGAGTAATAATAATTAGGGTTGGGATTAATGTGGCTTCAAATATGATATAAAATATAATAATTTCTGTGGCACCGAATGCTATAATTAAGAAGGTTTGTAAGGAGGTGAGGAGTGAGATGTATAAGCGTTGGCGGTTGATTGGTTCTGGGTTAATGTGGTTTTGGCTAGCTAGAATTATTAATGGGAGTAGTCAGCATGTTAGTGTTAGGAAGGGGGTTGATAGTGTGTCTGTGGCTATATATGAGTTGGAAGAGGTTCATCCAGTTTCTGATGTTCATTTTAATCAGGACAGGCTAATTAGAGCAATTAAAAAGCTGTGTGCTGTTGTAGTTATTCATAGAAATTTTTTAGGGGTGAGTCAGATTGTTGGGAATAATATAATTGTTGGAATTAGTACTTTTAACATTGTAAGAGGTTAAGGTTTTGTAGGTGGTCTGTTCCATGGGTTCGGGCAGCGGCAACTAATAATGCAAGACCTGTGCTTGCTTCACAGGCGGAGAAAGCAAGAAGTAATATAGGGGTGGAGGAGAATCCTGTTGATTCAAACTGGAGTGCTCATAGGGCTAGTGCAATGAATAGGGATAATATTATTCCCTCTAAGCACAATAATACAGAGAGGAGGTGTATTCGGTTGAATGTTAATCCTATTAACCCTAAAATGAATGCTGACGTGAAGCTGAAGTGTACGGGTGTCATAAGGGGGTCATGGGGTTGAACCATGATTTTCTGAGCCGAAATCAGAAGTCTTACTTTGGATTAACCCCCTATTCTGCTCATTCTAGGCCTCCTTGGGCTCACTCATAAATTAATCCTAGGGTAAGTAGAACTAGAATTGCTGTTGCTCAAAAGAGTGTTTCGGCTGGGTTGTGGAGTTGGTCTCCTCATGGGAGAGGTAGGAGGAGGGCGATTTCTAGGTCAAATAAAAGAAATAGGATTGCTACTAGAAAGAATTGTAGTGAAAATGGTAGTCGAGCAGATCCTAATGGGTCAAATCCACATTCGTAGGGTGATAGTTTTTCTGTGTCTGGGTCTATCTGAGGGAGTCAGAATGAGACTAGTGCTAAAATGGATGGTACAATTAATGTGATGATAATAATGGTCATGATTAAGTTCATTATCTTTCCTTGGACTTTAACCAAGATTAAGTAATTGGAAGTCACTTGTACTAATTTTATACTAAAAAGATTATGAGCCTCATCAGTAGATAGAAACGTAAAGAAATAGTCAGACTACATCAACGAAATGTCAGTATCATGCTGCAGCTTCAAAGCCAAAGTGATGTTCTGATGTAAAATGAAATTGGATTTGTCGTAGGAGGCACACAGCTAGAAAAGTTGAACCAATAATGACGTGTAGTCCGTGAAATCCTGTGGCCACGAAAAATGTTGAGCCGTACACGCCATCTGCAATGGTGAATGGTGCTTCATAATATTCTATTGCTTGAAGGGCTGTAAAATATAATCCTAGAATAATTGTTAGTGTTAGGGATTGGATGGCTTGTTTTCGTTCTCCTTCTATAATACTATGGTGGGCTCATGTTACTGTTACCCCGGATGCCAGTAAAACAGCTGTATTAAGTAGTGGTACTTCAAATGGGTCTAAGGTAATGACTCCTGTTGGTGGTCAACATCCTCCTAGTTCTGGTGTAGGGGCAAGGCTTGAGTGGTAAAAGGCTCAGAAAAACCCTAGGAAGAAAAAGACTTCAGAAGTGATAAAGAGGATTATACCATATCGTAGTCCTTTTTGTACTGGGAAGGTGTGGTGTCCTTGAAATGTACCTTCTCGGATAATGTCTCGTCATCATTGAATTATTGTGAGGATAAGTAATATTAATCCGATGATAATAAGTGTTGTTGATTTAAAGTGGAATCAGATGGCTAGGCCAGATGTTATTAGTAAGGCGCCTATGGCTCCTGTTAGTGGTCACGGGCTTGGGTCAACTATGTGGTATGCATGAGCTTGGTGGGCCATTAAATGTTTTCTTGTAAATATAGGCTTAGTAGTAAGATAAAGACGTAAGCTTGAATTATAGCAACTGCGACTTCTAGGAGTGTAAGTATAACAAGAACTGTGGAGGTTAAGATTGCCACTGTTGGTATTAGTGGCAATAATACGAATACAGCTGTTGAGATAAGCTGAATTAGTAGGTGTCCTGCAGTTAGGTTGGCTGTAAGTCGAACACCTAATGCTAATGGTCGAATAAATATACTAATTGTTTCGATAATTACTAAGACTGGAATTAGGGGGGTTGGTGTTCCTTCTGGAAGAAGATGTCCTAAAGAGGATGTTGGTTGGTTTAGTATTCCAATAATAACTGTAGCAAGTCAAAGCGGTACAGCAAATCCTATGTTTATTGATAATTGTGTAGTAGGGGTAAAGGTGTATGGGAGTAATCCAAGAAGGTTTATTGAAATAAGATATAGTATTAATGAAGTTAATATAAGTGCTCACTTGTGCCCGCCAATGTTTAGTGGTATTATTAGTTGACTTACGAATCGGTTAATTAGTCATGTTTGAGTTGAAGAAAGTCGGTTGTTAGCTCATCGTGGTAATGAGTTTGGGAAGAGTAGTGGCACCATGAGCGCGATAAAAATTAGTGAAACTCCTATAAACTTTTGGCTTGCAAATTGATCAAAAAGGCTAATTATCATAGTCAGGTTCAGTTGAGGTTTTGGTATTTTTTAATGTCTAGCAGGATAAACTCATTTGGTTGAGTATAGCTTAGGACCTTGGTTGGGGTTATAATGAGGAGAACAATTCATGAAAAGGCTAAAATTGTAAATCAAGGAAGTGGATTCAGTTGTGGCATGTTCACTAGAGGTGGTCGTTAATCACCAAGGTTTGGCTTAAAAGGCCAATGCTTGTTCGGTTTTAGCTTCCTAGTGAGGCATAATCTAGTATTAATCAGGCTCATGCTTCAAAAGTCACTATTGGAACTGACTCAACTACAATAGGTATGAAGCTGTGGTTGGCTCCGCAAATTTCTGAGCACTGTCCGTAGAATATTCCCGTTCGGGATGCTATGAAGGCAGTTTGGTTGAGTCGTCCTGGTACTGCGTCTATTTTTATACCTAATGATGGAACGGCTCAAGAGTGTAGGACATCTTCGGCAGACACTACGATACGGATTGGGGATTTTTTGGGGATTACTACTCGGTTGTCAGTTTCTAATAGTCGGCATTGGCCGGGGAGTAATTCTTCGGTTGGGATTATGTATGCGTCAAAATTTAGGTCATTATAATCAGGGTATTCATAACTTCAATATCATTGATGTCCTACGGCTTTTACTGTTATGTGCGGGTCATTAATCTCATCTATAAGATATAGAATTCGGAGAGATGGGAGGGCAATTAGAATTAGGATGATAGCTGGTAATACTGTTCATACGATTTCAATTTCTTGGGAGTCTAAAATGAGCTTATTGGTCAGCTTGGTTGATACTATTGCGGCAATAATATAAAGTACTAGGGTGCTAATTAAAAATACAATTATTAAGGCATGATCGTGGAAGTTGAGAAGTTCTTCTATAACAGGTGATGCTGCGTCTTGGAATCCTAGTTGGGCTGGGTGTGCCATAATTAAGAGATGTACAGGGATTTAACCTATAATTTCATCTTGACAAGGTGATGTAATCTGTTTTACTAACGTCTCTAAGAAGATGGCAGAGTGGTTATGTGCCCGGCTTGAAACCGGTTTATGGGGGTTCGACTCCCTCTCTTCTCGTTAATTTGGCTGGGCCATGACAAATGCAGGTTCTTCAAATGTGTGGTAAGGTGGAGGGCAGCCATGAAGTCATTCTACATTTGTTGGGGTTAGTTCAATGGATAGTACTTCTCGTTTGGCGGCAAAGGCTTCTCAGATAATAAATAGGAATATAATTACTGCTACTAAAGAAATTAGTGATCCAATAGAGGATACTGTGTTTCACAGGGCGTAGGCGTCAGGGTAATCAGAATATCGTCGAGGTATGCCTGCTAATCCAAGAAAGTGTTGTGGGAAGAACGTGAGGTTAACACCAATAAATATTACTCCGAAGTGGATTTTTGTTCAAGTACTGCTTAGGGTGTATCCTGTGAATAGTGGAAATCAGTGTACAAAGCCTGCTATGATGGCAAATACGGCACCTATAGATAATACGTAATGAAAATGTGCTACAACATAGTAGGTGTCATGAAGTACAATATCTAATGAGGAGTTCGCTAAGATAATTCCTGTAAGGCCACCTACTGTGAATAGGAAAATAAAACCCAGTGCTCATAGTATTGGTGTTTCTCATTTGATAGCACCTCCGTGGAGTGTTGCTAGTCAGCTAAATACTTTTACACCTGTTGGGATGGCAATAATTATTGTTGCAGATGTGAAGTATGCACGGGTGTCTACGTCTATTCCAACCGTAAATATGTGGTGGGCTCATACAATAAACCCTAGGAGGCCGATAGCTATCATGGCTCAGACCATTCCTATGTACCCAAATGGTTCTTTTTTTCCTGCGTAGTATGCTACAACATGAGAAATGATTCCAAACCCTGGTAAAATTAAAATGTATACTTCTGGATGACCAAAAAATCAGAATAAGTGTTGGTAAAGGATTGGGTCTCCTCCCCCAGCTGGATCAAAGAATGTGGTATTGAGGTTTCGGTCTGTAAGAAGCATTGTAATACCAGCGGCTAGAACTGGTAGTGATAGAAGTAGGAGAACGGCTGTTACTAGGACAGCTCATACAAATAGTGGGGTTTGATATTGGGTAGTAGTTGTTGGTTTTATATTAATAATTGTTGTGATGAAATTAATGGCCCCTAAAATTGATGATACACCTGCCAAGTGGAGTGAAAAAATTGTTAGGTCTACTGATGCTCCTGCGTGGGCTAGGTTGCCTGCTAGTGGTGGGTAAACTGTTCATCCTGTTCCAGCTCCAGCCTCTACTCCAGAAGAAGCTAGTAATAATAAAAATGATGGGGGGAGGAGTCAAAAGCTTATATTATTTATTCGTGGGAATGCTATGTCTGGTGCTCCAATTATTAGAGGGACTAATCAGTTTCCAAACCCTCCGATTAATATTGGTATAACTATAAAGAAAATTATTACGAAAGCATGGGCGGTTACGATTACATTATAGATTTGATCGTCTCCTAAAAGTGATCCTGGTTGGCTGAGTTCAGCACGAATGAGAAGACTAAGAGCGGTTCCAACTATTCCTGCTCAGGCACCGAATACGAGATAAAGGGTACCAATATCTTTGTGGTTAGTAGAGAAGAATCAACGCGTGATTATCACAGGTAGGGTGGCCGAGTATCAGGCGGCGGTTTGTAGCACCGTGTACAGAGGTTCAATTCCTTTTTCTATCAAGGCCTTGTGGTGTTTTACATGTTAGGTTGCAACCCTAAAGTTGTAGATTATTAGTCTACCGGGGCTTTTCCCGCCTTTTGGTACTTAACAGGCGGGAAAAGTAGATGGATGCTCGCTGGCTTGAGTGCTTAGCTGTTAACTAAGAGTTTGTAGGATCGAGGCCTTCCCATCTAGATGGGGCCTTAGTTTAATTAAAATGTTTGATTTGCAATTATAAGATGTGGAGTAAAATCTACAGGTCCTAGTCGAGGTTTAGAAGGCTTTAGGTTAGGGTTAGGGCTTAGAAGGTTTTAGGTTTAGGTGTCTAGGGTTAGGGTTCAGGTGGTTAGGGTTAGGATGGTTAGGGTTAGGGTTAGGAGTCCTAGGGTTAGGGGTAGGGTTAGGGTTAGGGTTAGGAGGTTTAGGGTTGGGTTAGGTCGTCAGGGGGTGGTAGGGTTAGTTGGGTTAGGGTTAGGCGTTAGGGTTAGGGTATAGGACAGTCGTAGGTAAAAGTATAGGGTTAGTAGGGCGGTTAGGACTATGATAGTAGCTGTTAGGGTTAGGTTTTGTTTTGTTAGTTCTTGGATAATTAGTCATTTCGGTGCAAATCCTGTTATTGGTGGAAGTCCTCCTAGTGATAATAGGATTAATGGGGTAATGGCTGTTAGGGTTGGGTTTTTTGATCATGTTGTTGATAGTGTATTGATTTTTTTTGTATCTAGTGTTTTTAGGGTTAGGAATGCTGCGGATGTTATGATGATATAGGTAATTAGGGCAATAATGGTAAGTTGTGGTGCATATTTAATAATAATAATTATTCAACCTATGTGGGCAATTGATGAGTAAGCTAGAATTTTCCGTAGTTGGGTTTGGTTTAGACCTCCTCATCCTCCTACTAGTGTTGATATAATTCCTAGGAGTGTTAGGAGGGTTGGGTTGGTGTTTTGGGTTAATTGAATAATTAAGGCAAATGGGGCTAGTTTTTGTCAGGTGGATAGGATTAATCCTGTAGTTAGGTTTAGTCCTTGTAATACTTCTGGGAGTCAAAAGTGTGCTGGTGCTAGTCCGATTTTTAGTGTTAATGCAGAGATGATTATTATATTGGTGATTGGATTTGATACGTTGTTGATGTTCCATTCTCCTATAAGTCAAGCGTTTGTTGTGCTTGCGAATAAGATTAATGCTGCTGCGGTAGCTTGAATGATGAAGTATTTTGTGGTTGCTTCTACTGCTCGTGGGTGATGTTGTTGGGCTATTAGGGGGGTGATTGCTAGTGTATTAATTTCTAGTCCTATTCAGGCGAGTAATCAGTGTGAGCTTGCAAATGTTATGGTTGTTCCTAGTCCTAGGCTGAATAATAGGATTGCTAGTACGTATGGGTTCATTGATGGAGGAGGGATTTTAACCATCATTTTCGGGGTATGGGCCCGAAAGCTTGTTTAGCTGACTCTATCTTAGAAGGTGGTGTAGAGGAAGCACTAAGAGTTTTGATCTCTTTAGTATAGGTTCAAGTCCTTTCTTTCTAAGAACTGAGGGGGATTTAACCCCTGTAGTTCACTCTATCAAAGTGGTCCTTAGGCATTCGGGCACAGTTCTTGAGTTAAAGTTGTGGTGGTAGACTTGCTAGTGCGATTGGTAGGGCTGTATGTCATAGGACAAAGGCTAATGTTACTGGGAGGAAATTTTTTCAGATCAGGTGTATAAGTCGATCATATCGGAATCGTGGATAAGATGCTCGTACTCATAGAAATGTTGTAGCTAGTAGTGCTGTTTTAGTTATAATATAAATTGTTGATATTTCGGGGGCGTTTGGTAAATAAGAAGTTCCTATAAACAGGATTGCTGTTAAGGTATTTATTAAAAGGATGTTGGCGTATTCTGCTAGGAAAAACAGTGTGAATGGTCCTCCTGCATATTCTACGTTAAATCCTGATACTAGTTCGGATTCACCTTCTGTTAGGTCAAATGGTGCTCGGTTGGTTTCTGCTAGAGTTGAGATAAACCACATCGTGGCTAGTGGTCAAGCAGGGATAAGTAATCAGATTTTTTCTTGTGTTGTGCTTAGGGTTTGTAGGGAATATCCTCCTGAGAAGATTATAATGGATAGTACAATTAGTCCTAGGCTTACTTCATATGAGATTGTTTGGGCTACTGCTCGTAAAGCTCCTACTAGTGCATATTTTGAGTTTGATGCTCATCCTGAACCTAGGATTGAGTATACTGCTAGGCTTGATAGGGCTAAGATAAATAATATTCCTAGGTTTAAGTTTGTTATTGAATGTGGGAGGGGTATTGGTGCTCATAGTATTATTGCTAAGGTTAGTGCAAGAATAGGTGTAATTATAAATAAAAAGGGTGATGATGATGATGGGCGAACTGGTTCTTTAATAAATAGTTTAATTCCGTCGGCGATTGGTTGGATTATCCCATATGGTCCTACCACGTTTGGTCCTTTTCGTAGTTGTATATATCCTAATACTTTTCGTTCAATTAAAGTTAGAAAGGCTACTGCTAGTAATACAAATACAATGTAGATTAGGGGGTTTATTATTTGATTTATTAGGGTGTTGAGCATTAGTTAGGGAGGGGATTTGAACCCCTGTTGAAAGGGCTTAGACCTTTTGCAATTACCATGCTCTGCCACCCTAACAATCCCTTATTTAGGGTTGGTTTATGCTCTCCCTTTGTTTAATTTATTTTTGTTCATTAATTTAGGGTGGGGCGCGCTTGTAGGGTGGGCCCCTCTTTTTCCGGTCCTTTCGTACTAGGAAAATTAGCGTTACAGATAGAAACTGACCTGGATTGCTCCGGTCTGAACTCAGATCACGTAGGACTTTAATCGTTGAACAAACGAACCCTTAATAGCGGTTGCACCATTAGGATGTCCTGATCCAACATCGAGGTCGTAAACCCTCTCGTTGATATGGGCTCTGGGAGAGGATTGCGCTGTTATCCCTTGGGTAACTTGGTTCGTTGGTCGGTTTTTGGCCGGGTCATTTTTGGTCAGATGTTCTGTTGCTTGGAGGTGTTTCTCTTGGTTTTGGATATACTTCAATCCACTTGGAGGTTGGTTTTTTCTCCATGGTCGCCCCAACCGAAGGTAAAGTTTCATTTTCATTAAGTTTTAAGTGTTTATTTAAGTTTGTTTGACATGAGTGGTTCTTGTACCTTAAGCTCCAAAGGGTCTTCTCGTCTTGTATTATTATACCCGCCTCTGCACGGATAGGTCAATTTCACTGACTGGAAAGGGGAGACAGCTAGGCTCTCGTCTAGCCATTCATACAGGTCCTTATTTAAAGGACTAGTGATTGCGCTACCTTTGCACGGTTAAGATACCGCGGCCGTTTAACTTGTAGTCACTGGGCAGGCTGGACCTCCTATACTGGTTGTTGCAGGAGGCGATGTTTTTGGTAAACAGGCGAAGCTTGTGTTTGCCGAGTTCCTTCCTTTTCTTTTAGTCTTTCCTTTTTGCACTCCAGTGTGGGGATAACGATTTTAAGTTGTGGGATTTTCTTGATTTTTGTAGTCTTCATATTACCCTCTTTTTTTGGGTTCGTTAAATATTAGTGGTTGGTCCGATCTAATTTACACTTGTGCTTGGAGAAGGTTAAGTTCTTCTTGTTACTCATTTTAGCATATTCTCTTCCATGGGTGCATGGGGTGTCCTAGTATTTTTGGGGAAGTAAGATTATTTATTGTTATAATAAACTTTTGTTTGTTTGAGCTTTGACGCTTTCTATCTAGGTGGCTGCTTTTAGGCCCACTTGGACATTATGTTTTGTACATTATAATCTTTATTCTCCTGCTAAGGTTGTGTCCTTTGTTTAATGGGCTGTACCTCCTTAAACTAACTCTCATATTTTTCTCGTGTTTCTTTATGGTGTAATTTATTGTTTTGAGGTTTATGAGGCTGAACTTATATTCATTTTCTAGGTAACCAGCTATCACCAAGTTCGATAGGTTTGTCACTTCTACCCGGAGTTCTTCCCACTCTTTTGCTACAGAGATGGGTTAGCCCTAATTTGATATAGGCTGTCTCGGGGTAGCTCACTTGGTTTCGGGGCTTCAAACTAAAGGTCTCTTTGCTTGGGTGTGCTTGCTAAATCATGATGCAAAAGGTACAAGATTTAGTCTTTGATTTTTATGGCTTATATGGGTTGTTTCATTTCTCTTTCAGCTTTCCCTTGCGGTACTTTTTCTATTGCTTTTATGAGTGTTCCTTTTCTGTCTCCCATACTAAGGTGAAAAATGGTTTAGTTGTTTGGTTTTGGATTAAATTTTAGGTATTTATAGTGTATATTTGTTTTGGTAGTTAAGCTAGTTGTTTGGCTCAGAGTGATCCGATTTGCACGGATTTCTTCACGGTGTAAGGGGGATGCTGGGCTATTTAGCTACACTCTGGGTTTATCCAAGTGCACCTTCCGGTACACTTACCTTGTTACGACTTGCCTCCCCTTGTCGGTGCTTTTGTGTTAATTATGTTTTATGCATTGATGACTGGGGAGAGTGACGGGCGGTGTGTACGCGCCTCAGGGCCGGGTTCAAAAGGACACTCTATTTCCTTTTTACTACTAAATCCTCCTTTAAGCATTAATTTCATGTTGCATATTCGTATTATTCTGCTATAGAAAATGTAGCCCATTTCTTTCCATTTCGTTTGCTACACCTCGACCTGACGTTCTGAGTAGTACTCTTTTTGCTTACTTTTATACCCTCACGGTGTAAGCTGGCGACGGTGGTATATAGGCTGGGTTGGCTAAAAATGGTGAGGTTTAACGGGGAATATCGGTTATAGAACAGGCTCCTCTAGGGGGGTCTAAGGCACCGTCAGGTCTTTTGGGTTTTAAGCTAGTGCTCGTAATATTTGGGCGGACTCTGTTGTATTTACATGTCTTGGTTTACGGCTGAGCATAGTGGGGTATCTAATCCCAGTTTGTTTCTCAGCTTTCGTGGGGTCGGGTATTTTTGTTAAAGCAACTTTCGTGTTTGGGTTTCGGGCTCCTAGAAGCGTGTGACAGCCGAAGGGCCATTTGGCTTTATTTTTGTTTTCCTTAACCACGCTTTACGCCGCGGTGCTGTCAACTAGAGCTATTCGTTTAACCGCGGTTGCTGGCACGAATTTTACTGGCTCTCTTAACTTCGACTAAGTCGGGTTTTCACCCATGGCTTAATGTCTATCACTGCTGAGTTCCCTTGAGGGTGTGGCTTATCTAGGCGTCTTGGGCTAAATTATTTGTTCCTGATACCATCTCCTCTTCCACTAGTTAGGGGGTTGGGGCGTACTCACGGGGCTGCGGAGACTTGCATGTGTAATTTGAGTTAATGCTGACAGAAAGGTAAGGACCATGTCTTTGTGCGTGCGGGGTTTTTTAGGACTCATCTTAGCATTTTCAGTGCTATGCTTTGTGTTAAGCTACGCTAG